GTGTAATAATTACAGATAATGGATTCGATGCATTATTTGCAGCTAATCGTATTACTGCCTCTATAAGGGAAAAAGCTCGTACACATCCACTCCGATTAGCAGGCTTGGTTGGAAATCGTACATCTAGAAGAGATCTTATCAATAAATATGTAGAAGCCTGTCCAATGCCCGTAATAGAAGTATTACCTATTATCGAGGATATCCGAGTTTCCAGAGTCAAGGGTAAAACCTTATTTGAAATGGTTGGATTTGAACCATCCCTTAACTATGTGTGTCAATATTATCTAGACATAGCAGATCAAATATTGTCCCAACCAGAAGGTATTGTTCCAAAAGAGATTCCAGATCGGGAATTATTCAGTTTACTCTCTGATCTTTATCTAAATCCCATTGGTGGTGGGGGACAGAAAAAAAAGAATCAGGAAAATTTACTTGGGTTTACGAGGATTTAGAATCAACAATTTATCCACAATTCGTTGTAAAATTGATTCTTTCTTTTTATTATTCTTTTTATTCATTATTTCTTTTCCTTATTTATCCTCAGCCATTTATTCTTCCCCTTCCTATTATGTCGGCCAAAATTGATGAAACTATCACTTTTGAATGTGAAACGGGTAATTATCATACTTTTTGTCCTATTAGCTGTGTATCCTGGTTGTATCAAAAGATTGAAGACAGTTTCTTTTTGGTAGTGGGCACAAAAACATGTGGTTATTTTCTCCAAAATGCACTTGGAGTTATGATTTTTGCAGAACCCCGCTATGCAATGGCGGAATTAGAAGAAGGAGATATCTCGGCCCATTTGAACGATTATGAGGAATTGAAAACGCTTTGTATTCGGATAAGAAAAGATAGAGACCCCAGCGTGATCATATGGATAGGCACTTGTACTACAGAAATAATCAAAATGGATTTGGAAGGTATGGCACCCAAATTGGAATATGAAATTGGAATACCAATTCTAGTGGCAAGAGCAAATGGATTGGATTATGCTTTTACTCAGGGGGAAGATACTGTGTTAGCTGTAATGGCACATCGTTGTCCAGAACAAGAATTCCCCATTGGTGAATCAAAAGAAACTATAACAAAAACAAAATTATTCCCTTTTCCTCTTATGAAGGAAAAGAAATTGGTGGAATATGCAAATCATCCTCCCTTAGTTATTTTTGGGTCTTTACCCTCGAATTTGGTCTCTCAACTTGATACAGAATTAAGACGCCAATTCATCAAGGTATCAGGTTGGTTGCCCGCTCAGAGATATGCCGATCTTCCATCACTGGGTGATGGAGTTTATGTTTGTGGCGTTAACCCCTTTCTGGGTCGTACAGCAACAACTTTGATAAGACGAAAAAAATGTGAATTAATCGTAGCTCCTTTTCCTATTGGTCCGGACGGAACGCGTGCTTGGATCGAAAGGATTTGTCCTGTATTTGGTATTGAGACCCAGAGTCTGGAGGAAAGAGAGGAACGGATATGGGAGAGTTTAAAAGATTATCTTGATTTGGTACGCGGAAAATCTGTCTTTTTCATGGGAGATAATTTGCTAGAAATATCTCTAGCAAGATTCTTAATCAGATGTGGTATGATCGTTTATGAAATTGGTATTCCATATATGGATAAACGATATCAAGCTGCTGAATTAGCACTTTTAAAAGATACATGTATAAAAATGTGTATACCAATACCACGAATTGTGGAGAAACCAGACAATTCGAATCAGATACGACGTATGCGCGAGCTACAACCCGACTTAGCCATCACCGGAATGGCTCATGCTAACCCGTTAGGGGCGAGAGGAATTGATACTAAATGGTCAGTTGAATTTACTTTTGCCCAGATTCATGGATTTGCCAGTGCAAGAGATGTACTTGAATTGGTTACCCGCCCTCTACGACGTAACGAAAATTTAGATAACTTGGATAGGACCACCCTGGTCAGAAAGAACAACGAGTTCTATACCAGTACTCCTAGATAAGCTAACAGAGAATATATTTATTAATAGCATATGCATATATCCAGATGTTATGTTATAATATAGATTATAAATCTTCTATATGTTAGATATTGGAATCTATTCTGTTAAATCGAATTTATGGATGTATAAAATGATGACTATTCCTATCTGTATCTCCCATATATATATGGGGGATACCAGATCTATTAATTCTATTCCTGTTTCTCATTCTTAATTTTCAATCAACAAGGAGTTTCGATATGATAAGAGTACTTGGTCTACTATGGGATCCATTATCATCATGGGTAGAAGTCTCAGGTCCGATCATTTTATTTGGGCTATATTATGGATTTCTCGCTACATTGCCTTTTGGTCCCTCTAAAATCTATTCGATGAGATCTTTCTTTTTGGGAGAACCTATCTATGGTATTATAGCTATAAGTGGTTCTATTACGGGACAATTAATAGTCTTTTTGTCCATGTACTATTCGCCCATCTATGCAGCGTTGTGGAAACCTCACGCAATAACTTTATTAGTCGTACCATATATGTTCTTTCGTTTTAATCAAATTAACAAAGAACCTTCAAGTTCTGAATCTCCGCACCCCATGAATTCGATCAACAATCCAAAAATTCTAAGTCTATTTATGGGTGGTCTAATTCTTCAATTGTTTAATCCCATTCTTTTAGCAAATCCCGTATTAACAAGACTAGTGAACCTCTTTCTTTTTCGTTACAGCAATAATATATCGTTTATTATAAGTGGTTTTTGCGGTTGGTTGGGTGGTAATATTCTATTCATCATTTTGACAAAATTGGTCTCTTTCCGTATAGAACGTAATTCACCTATTGATTATACTAGATTAAGACGTTATATCCATCGGACCTTTAGTCTACTTCTTCTTTCTTATTGTTCATTCTATTTAGGTAGGGCCCCATTACTTTTTCTTAAAAGAAAAAATGATGATATCGGTGACAAAGATGACGGCTCTGTGGTTATGGCTAGAGATGAAGATGACCGCTCTGTTACTATGGTTAGAGATGAAGATGACCGTTCTGTGGTTATGACTAGAGATGAAGATGACAGCTTTGTGGCTATGGTTAGAGATGAAGATGACCGCTCTGTGGCTATGGCTAGAGATAAAGATGTGGCTATGGCTATAGATGAAAATGAAAATGAAAGCTCTGTGGCTATGGCTATAGATGAAAATGACAGCTTTGCGGCTATGGCTATAGATCCGAAAAAATTGAAAGGACTTCCGAAAGAAGAACCATTATCATGGTTCAAGCAACCATGGCCCATTATGTTATTTGATCATAATAGAGCTTATCGGCCGATACGATATATCGGGAATAGCCCATTTACTCGCCTAGGTCCTGTGAGGACCGAAGTATCTCAATATTTTTTTGGCACATATTCGAGTGATGGAAAACAAAGAATCTCTTTTACGTTTTTACCTAGTGTATTGGTCCTTGGGGAAAAGCTCGGAAAATATAGAGATCTTTTAGATACTTCTTGCTCATCTGAGGATCCTTATCATAGATGGATCCATACCATGAAAAGAAGAAGAGATTTTTTAGGGAATGAATTTTCGGATCGAGTGAAAGCTCTAAGCAATGGATCTCCTGCTGAAAATGTTATCGAAAGGAGAGTGGAATTCTCCAATTCTCAGGGAGATTCTTTTATTGAAATGTATGATCCATTCCTTAATGGGGCATTCCGTGGAACAATAAACCAACTCGAGTCCCCCCGAATGCTGAACGATTCGATCATTTCTAATCTTTCGGATTTTGTAGAGGTATCTATGAAAGACTGTAAAGAGGGATACCAAAATGATCAATTTGGGTATGGGTACCATATATCTCATCGTTGGCAGGAATTGGAACACGAAAGCTTTCGACTACCCTGGGAACCCTTACCTACAGATACTGTTCGTTCGCTTGTTCCGATCACTAAATCATCGGAAAGAGGAAAAGTTGAACCTATTTCGAAACGGCTCTATCTATTAGCAGAACGAATAATTGCAAATCAAGCAAGGAAGAAGATATTTGAAGAGTCTTTGTCAAATATAGATTCTTCAATTATAGATTCTTCTTTTGGTAACCTGATCTATCCAAAAGATTCGTTGGAAATGACTTCTGATCAGATCCAAGAGATCTATGCAAAAGATGATGATTCGTTGATACATTTTCTGTGGTTGGAAATAGCCTTTCGAGTAGCCTATATAGATATCGTACCGGAAATAGCTTCATGTAATGAACGGATCTACACAAACTATTTGGTGAATATTTACAACCAAATCGACGGTAGAAACGTTTCGCCCACAGGTACCATAAAATGGGAATTGATTCTTGATCTTTTTACTACGAATACGGAACAGAAAGTGACTTCAGAACAGATTTTTCTTTTCGAGTCTTTGGCGCAACATGAGTGGACAATACTACGAAATTTTCGTGGGAATGTATCTACGGATGATTCAACGCAAACGAAAGATTTTCTTACCCTTTACAGGGAAATACTATTGAATGAACCTCTCCAAATGAAAGAGATTCAGAAACATGTGCCTCGATGGTCATCTAATGTTACGATGGATGAATCTGATGATGTAGACACAACTCCAATCACAACGAATAGCATTCGTGCAAGAAAGGTCAGAAGTACACTGACTTTTGATATTGGGGACAGAGAAATAGTTATGAAACGTTATTTTGTCGAATCAGATTATCGTCGGAACTTAATCAAAGGATCCATACGTGCTCAAAGACGTAAAATTATGATATGGAAGAAGATGCAACCGAATGTACATTCCTTTTTCTTTTTGGTAAGAAAGGAAATACCCACTTATCCTAAAGATCATTACGACACGTCCGATTCTGATAGAGTGAATATGGAACGAATCCCTAAAGAAATTAGGGAGCAAATGCAGAGATACGAAGAAGAATCGGAGCCGGTCCCCCACAGTCCGACACTCGCTGAGTCCTTATGTACAATGTGGCCGGAATTGAACTATTTAAGAGGTTTATTTTTAGTGGCTCAATCAAATCTTAGAAAAAGTATAATATTACCATCACTTATAATAGCCAAAAATATTGGTCGTATATTATTATTTCAAGGCTCCGAATTTCCAAAAGATTGGGAACAAATGAGGAGAGAAGTGCATATCAAATGCGCTCCTGATGGTACCGAATATTCTGAAACAGAATTCCCAGACAAATGGAAAAGAAATGGTATGCAGATAAAGCTTCTATTTCCTTTTCGTTTGAAGCCTTGGCATAGCCATAGCCCCGAACTCCAATTCGAGAAAAAATTGCGTTGGAGCTATTTAACGACCCTTGGATTTGAAACTGACATACCTTTTGGTGATCCAATCCCACAGCTAGGACCTTTTTCGGAATTTTTTCAACCTATCTTCAAAGAATTGATCTTCAAAAAATTGAAGAGAGGGTTGATCATCTTTCAAAAATTGAGAAAAGGATTGATTCTTTTCAAAAAATTGAAGAGACGATTGATGGGATCTACAGGAATAAGACGCGTTCCACGAGTTAGATATATAGACAAAAGTGAACTGAATGACCGGATACAAAATAAAATACTGAGTGAGACTACCCCTATGGATAGTGCAAATGATTCATCAGAAATGAATGATCCATTTGGATATGAAACCCGAACAATTAATGTGAAAGATCCAGATGATCGGATGACCACAATGAAGGAGCGGATAAAATCTATCGCGATCATAAATAGCGCTCCTATAACTGGAATGTCTCTGGTGGATTCAGAGAGTAATAATGGATCGAAGGGGAGTTTGGGATCAACATTAAAAAAACGATTGGTTCAGATTCGGCGAATACCTGGTCGATTTCGAAAGAAAAGTGTCCAATTAATCCGAAAAAGGTTCTATTCAATGAAATTAATGAAACTTTTTCTCAAAAGAATGGACCGATATCTTTTACCAAGTTTTATTCATTTCCTCGAGTCAAATATCAATTTTTGGATTCGATCCGCTTGGATCCGATCCACGGGGAATATAGCCACAATTTACGGACAAATATTCATTATTAATAATGATATTTCAAGAATAAATAGAGGTAAAATTACCAACTACTATTTGATCAACGAAAAAATACAAGATTTTGAAATTAATCCTGATCGAAACATGTTCTCAATGTCCCAAGCATATGTATTTCACAAGATATGGCAGATAAGGGCAATGAACAGGTCCTATTCAAAGTATTTATTCAAATCCCGAGCCCAAACATCATATCCCTTGATCAAGAAGAAGATCCAAGAATTATTAGATATACAAAGAATATTGGATCACGAGAAACCACAAGATCTGAAGGAGAATGACTGGAAACAATGGTTGAGATGTTTTGACCGGTACAACATATCCCCAGAGATATGGTCTAGGATAAACCCACAGAACTGGAGAAATGGAGTAAGTAAGCAATGTACGTGCTATGAAGAACAATTCATTCCCTATGAACAACAAAAAGATTCTATATTTGCAGCTGTGATGGAACCTTATTTGGGACTACTTCGGAAAATGAACAAACGTTACAGATACGATCTCTTATCATATAGTTATCTCAATTCTACAAAAGATTTGGATATTCTCAATTCTACAAAAGATTTTGATATTCTCAATTCGACAAAAGATTTTGATATTCTCAATTTGACAAAAGATTTTGATATTCTCGATTCTACAAAAGATTCGGATATTCTCGATTCTACAAAAGATTCGGATATTCTCGATTCTACAAAAGATTCGGATATTCTCGATTCTACAAAAGATTCGGATATTCTCGATTCTACAAAAGATTCGGATATTCTCGATTCTACAAAAGATTCGGATATTCTCGATTCTACAAAAGATTCGGATATTTACGGGCCGCCAGTACAACCTTATATACCAGATGATCACGATATCACCGATCGTGAAGGAATTCTCAGGGAAAAGTTTATTCGTGATATTATCGAGGAGGATTGGAAGGGTACCGATTTCAATATCATGAATGGTCCTCGTTCTACTATTGAAATTTACGATGCTATACGTTCTTGTACTTACGATCATACAACAATGATTGACAGGCAGAAGACTGATCTTCTTACGAATAAACAGAGGATTGATGAGACGCGAAGAGACAATGTTGGCATTATTGATTCTCGGGAAATCGAGAAGAGAGGATCCGTATTAGATTTAAAATTAAGGTTATTCCCGGACCTTTTGGGAATCAAAAATATATATGACACTGAATCGAAGTACGTACCAAAAAAATCGTTTTTACGAGAAGAACGAGACCGGAAAAAGATAGAGGAAGAAGAAGAACGGAAGGAAACAACAGAACAAGGAATAGGTGTTAGATCACATGTTCATAAAAAAAAAGGAAAAGAGCATAATCGGAACGATAAAGCCGGTAAAGTAGAAGATAAAAAAACTGGTAAAGTAGAAGATAAAAAAACTGGTAAAGTAGAAGATAAAAAAACTGATGAAAAGAAAAAAACTGATGAAAAGAAAAAAACTCATCAAGTTTTTGTTCAATACAAAGCGGTAGAAGGTATAGGGGAAGACAGTATATTCAAGCTGTCGGATGTTTGCAGGGTTATGTGCGGAATTAAGGATCCGGTCCAATATCTTTGGACCAATATCCACCAGGGAAATGTTAACCTGAATCTAATGTTCCTTCTTCTTCAGAAGACTAGCAATGAAAAGGCTAGCAATGAAAAGGATAGCAATGAAAGGGATAGCAATGAAAAGGAAATATGGGAAGAGAATATTCTTCGGGAGGATGTTCCGAGAAAGGTAAGCAATCGAAATGAAATATGGGAAGATAAAAACATAGTGATCCCCGAACCATATCGTTTATCAAGCATACTGGACGACCAATTCCTGATGTATAAAATCGTAAATATTTCATTTAAGTTTCCAAATAAAGCCCGGGAATGGATAGATGAAAATCTTTATGATGGATCTGTGCAACGCGGGAAAATTCTGGGGGATGGAAAAAACATTTTGAGTTCCCTCAATTTAGAAGATCTTTTGCTCCCAAAACGTCGTAGAGAATTTCGAATCCTGAATCGGTTTGATCCGGAGAACGATCATGTAGGATTTTCCAATGGAAAAGACATACAAAATGACGAAGAACTCATGGAAAGAGACCAACATCTTAGCGTAGATACAACACAAATAATTAAACGTTTTCTTTGGCCTAGTTATCGATTAGAGGATCTTATTTGTATGAATAGATATTGGTTCAATACAAATGATGGGAGTCGATCCGCGATGTTGAGAATACGTATGTATCCCCTAACTTTCAATTGATAGATTTTTTGCGTTTTCGTCAACAACAACAACAACAAATAGATTGATTCAATGGAGTTTCTGGGCCAAAATTGAACCAATCTGTTCGTTCCGTTTTATCAATGCGATGTTAAAAGATTCTACATCTCCTATCGTATTTTGCCATAGGTCCAAAACCAAATGTTCCTCCAAGAAGATAGAAAGAATCCGACCAATTGTTCTTCAATAGAAATAAATGGTCGTAACGAATCAGAATTATTATATGGACCATGCAAATGAAAGAATGGATCTAATTCTTTTTTCTGACTCGAGAAAAAAAAAAAATTCTATTCAGCTCCGGTAAAATTTGTTTTTTATGATCAAGAATTTGTCCATTAGTTCGTCTCTGATTCCCAATAAACAGAGAGGATCTGTTGAATCTCAGGTATTTTATTTAACCAATCGGGTCCTAAGACTTACCCAGCATCTGCAATTGCACGGAAGAGACTATTCATCCCAAAGGGGTTTGTGGAAAATTTTGGGCAAACGTAAGCAACTTCTGATTTATCTATCCAAGAGGGATAAACTTCGTTACGATGATTTAATCGGTCAATTGGGTATTCGTGGGCTAAAAACCCGTTAATTTCGAAGTTTTGAATTCCAATCCAATTTTTAGAGATCCCGGATCCTAATTAGTCGTTCTTTTGTTCTCATTTATAAAACGAACCGGAGAGGGGTGACATATGACCATGCTTGCTGAAAGACCCCCTGATGGTAAGTATGGGTCCTCATTATCCATCGATAATGGATGTTCTTCGACTTATTGCTAGATGGTAAAGATGTTATTGACTTTGAACCTCTATCAGATTATTTACATAGGGAGGGATGGGATCAAATTGTTTAGAACCGAACAATAGTCCAATATCTCCCCTATGTAACGCAATGGGATTATTTAGCTACTATGTTCGCAGAGGCAATAACGGTAAATGCGTCGAAAAGATCGATCGGGAAATATGTATCCCGAAGGGCTAGCTATAGCAGAGTGATTATGCTAGAGGTAGATAAGGTCACTTTTTTTTAGTGAATGCGATCTCATAATATTGGAAATTCTCGCGCACATAATGAATCCACCTGGATCTATTTTTCGTCCCTCTAGTAAGTATGATGAGAAGTATCATTCTATTTCTGATCTTATAATAAAAGGATCATTAGATAATGGAAAATAAGAAACTCAATAGAACTTTTATATCTGAGAAGATAAAGGTATAAGGAGTTGATCTATTATGCTCGAGCATACACTTATTCGAGTTCGAGGTGCTTTCTTCATTATCTATTGGTATTTATCTGGTCACGAGTCGGAACATGGTTAGAGCACTTATGTTTCGCCAATACTGCATGCAGTCGATTCAAATCCAGTAGCATTTTCGGGTTATCTTAGAATATAGTCGGCGAGTAAGGGGGGACATCTTATCGATCTTTGTTATAGCTATTGCAGCCGCCGAAGCAGCTATTTAATCAGCTACTGACATCGTATCATATAATCAACTCGTATCGATCAATTTCATTTGTCGAAATGGTGATAGAGTATCGTATATATAATCTATAGATTACGAATCGGTATATCTATTCCTATCCAAAAAGATGATGGGTATATATCAGAAGATATATCTATTCTATATGACTAGAATCAATCGAAATCTCTATAGTATTACGATCGATCAAAAACATGATTGATCCATATTAAACTCATTATGAAAATGACCTATCATGATTGGACCTTATTCGGGGTGATCTAGAGGGATCGAAATGATCAAAATATCTTTGTCCCATTGAAAAAATACAGAATCTTAACATATTGGTTCCAAATAGAATTGATAGTACAATTATTGATTCTTTTATATTCATAATATCCCGTTATTAGCCATCTTTATTGGGCATATATTAGAAGATTTGGCTATATATGATCTTATCAAATGAAAACTTTTTACTAACTAATGGAGATCCAATGGCACATTCGGTCAAAATTTATGATACATGTATTGGTTGTACCCAATGCGTACGAGCTTGTCCCACAGATGTATTGGAAATGATACCTTGGGAAGGATGTAAAGCTAAGCAAATTGCTTCTGCTCCAAGAACAGAAGACTGCGCAGGTTGTAAGCGGTGCGAATCCGCTTGTCCAACAGATTTCTTGAGTGTACGTGTTTATTTATGGCATGAGACAACGCGCAGTATGGGTCTAGCTTACTGATCAATATGCACAATAAAAAAGGTTAAATCCATCTCATATTTCTTTCATTCTTTTTTTTTTTTCTCCACTGATAAAAACCCATACTTGAGATCTTGGATCAAGTATGGGTTTTTATAGAGAGATGGAAAGTATCTTCTATAATAAGTGAATTACCCTGGCTCGATCAACAATGATTTGTTAGTTTGCCCATATCTGCAGGTTCCTTAATCCCATTATTTGCCCACCCATAGAGGGAAGGAATGAGCTGATTCGATGATATACTCTAGGTAAGAACTCCTTTTCATTACCTATACATTCCGTCCGTTACCATTTCCAATTCGATAATTCATTGATCCAATTGAAAGAAGAAAGAGTCTAACTGGATAGATTTTATTGATTTTCATTGGAGATTGGGAATTGGCGGACTTTCCATTGGATCTATTTGACGGGATTTTTTACCACTTTTGCCATTTCAGTTGCTTGGCCAGTTACTTCAAATCTTCGATCGTTACATTTACTGATGTTATGCAATGTACAGTGGCCAATTAGGATCATTTGCTTCTCGAGATATTCTGCTTTTCTTTTCTATGCGGGAGCTGGAATCAATTTCCGTTCACCCACTTCTATCCGTACGGGGGGAGGGAAAGACGTTTATATTTGGACACAAAGTTCATTTCGTACACTGCGAGTGTTCTATCTTTCCCCTAATCAGAGCTTGAAGTATGGGTCTCTAGGGATCTGATAGACCAACATTAGGTTCAGGAATATTGGATAATAAATAGTATTCCGTAATACTGGAAATAGTATTCTATTTAGGGTTCTTCATCACTTATGCAATCAAATCGCCAATTTTTTCCTTACATACCTGGTTACCTGATACTCATGGGCAAGCGCATTATAGTACATGTATGCTTCAGTAGCCGGAGTTCCATTTAAAATGGGAGGATATGGGTTAATCCGAACATGGAATTGCTACCTCATGCTCATTTTAGATTTCTTTTTGCTGTGGTTGGTAATGATAGGAGCGGTTCAAATCGTCTATGCAGCTCCAACATCTCTGGGTCAACAGAATCGGAAAAGGAGGATAGTCTTCACTATCTCATATGGGATTTTGAATTATTGGTTCCATGGCAGATACAGGTCTCAATGGATCCATTTTCAAATGATATTTCATTAATCCATTGGTGCGGCATTTTAATTCTTAGCGGGAACAAGTGACGATAGGATACATTTCTTCTTCTTGATGAAATAAATGGTAGGGCTATACTAATAGCTAAAATACTATGTCCGGTAGTTTTTCAATGGCTTCTCTTGCGTTACCGGAAATCAGTGGTTTTATGGCAGAATCTATGAGATTTTCTTCCCGAGAAAAATGACTGTTTATAAATCAATCTTCTTCGACCTTGAAAATCGAATCATTGGTACTGCAATAGCGGCAATTGTAACGATATTCACTCCCATCCACTTGTTGTCTATGTTACGTCGAATATTCTATATAAGTTGAAAATGTGACGAACCCTTATTTAACGGATTCTGGACCAAGAGATATTTTAATCCTGATCTGTCTCTTTCTACCAATAATAGGTATTGGTGCTTATCCCGGTCCAGTTCTCTTTCTATCAGATTATTGGATAGAAGTTAGCTCATCTCGATCCTTCCATCCATGAAATGAATGGCAAAAATTTATTTTTGTACTTTCCAAATAGATTCTTATCTATATAATAGAATTAATAGGATCCAATTCTCTTTTGAGAAATGAATGGAATGGAGCGAATCAAAAATGAAATTATTTCTCTTTTATTTTGAGAAAATATAGTTCAAGTTATTTCAAGTAGTGATTCCATCATTCTATAATCAATCTTTGAAATAACTTGGACCAGTTATTGATGTCACTTATCACTTACATAAAGGAACTGGATCGAATCTATCCTTCTTTTTCCCTCCGGGAATTCGGTCCATTTATGGTTCCAACCATCCATAGCTGTGTAACCCTATTCCTAATAGATCGACCCCCAAATAACGGATCCAAACTATAGAAAATCCTAAAGAAGCCACAATTGCCGGTTCCTCACCCTGCCAACCCTTATTCATTCTAGTATGCAGATAGATTGCGAATATGGTCCAAGTAATTAATGCCCAAGTCTCTTTTGGATCCCAGCTCCAATAAGATCCCCATGCTTCATTGGCCCATATTGCTCCAGAAAGAGTACCTATGGTTGAAAGAGAAAAACCGGGACCAATCGCACGATAACTCCAATGATCTAATTGTTTAATCAATTGACATTTACGATAATTCGTTGATGAAAAATCAAAAGTGTATTGCAAATCACTTTTTTGTTTTTCATGTGAATAAAATTTTTCATTGGGAAGAATGGATCGGGAAAAGAAATTGTCCATCGCACCAAAAAGAACCTGTCTATTTACTCCGGACATAATCACTAGAAGAGCTATTGATGCTAGGGATCCACATAAAAGGGTTGCATAGCTGAACAATATCATACTTACATGCATCATTGACCAATGAGATTGTAGCGCGGGTACTAACATTCCGGATCGTTGCATTTCCTCCGGAAGACCTAAAGTAGCAAAACCATGAGTTAACATAGCACTTGGCGCGGTGATTGCACCTAACCACCGATCATCCCGGTTCCGTACTTCTAGTACTATATGGAGCACGGATGAACTCCAGGAAAGGAACATGAATGATTCATACAAATTACTCAACGGTAAATGTCCCGAATAAAGCCAACGAGTAATTAATAATCCCGTTGTACAAAGAAAAGTAACTATCATGCCCTTTCCTCCCGAACTACTTAGTCCTTCAATTCGATAAACTAAGGTTCCCCAATAAATGAGAGTGACAACCAAAATGAGAGAAAAAGAGATGTGAGCCAATATATGTTCTAAAGTTATGAATATCATAATCAAACCCATTTATTCATTTTATTCCCGAATGAGATCTATGATGAAAATATAGGATTGATCTATCACAATGGAAATAGATTGAACAGATATTGCTACATAGGAAGAAGTGATTGATGAGATCTTCCTGGAAAAATGCCGCCACTCGGATTTGAACCGAGATGCTCTCGCACTGCTTCCTAAGAGCAGCGTGTCTACCAATTTCACCATGGCGGCTTCGTAGGGACCATACTAGCTTATTTACACCAGATCGTCAATGTTATGGAACGTGTCTAGCAGAGGGAGTAATCTGTGATTATAACAGATGTCCAAATAAAATAGAAGTTCGAGCATTGACATTTGAATCAAATTTATGTTGGTTAATGGTTATAACGGAGCATGGCGCAGCTTGGTAGCGTGCCATCTTGGGGTGATGGAGGTCGTGGGTTCAGATCCCGCTGCTCCGAAAGAGAATGGGGAAATAGTAACCTTATCGAACAAAGAATATCTGTCAATTTTCGCTCACGATGGGAAGAATCGGAGCAGCTAGATTCCAAACAAGAAAGAGAGATACATGGGGTTATATCATCACTTTCCAATCTGGATTATTTGATCATATACATATCTAGAACGAAACCATTTTTCTGAGATCTCCCGTATGATTATTCTCCAATATCCTGTTGGACTTTTCAATTTGAGAGGAGACATCCAAATATATTGATAGCTCGCAATAATATTACATACGAACTAATAGTACTATATACAGGCTGCTTATTAATGAATTGATCCTATTTTGAGCTACTGAGATGTAGAAAGGGGTTTAATCCATAGGATAAAAAAGGATAAAAAATTGCACTAGATTACGCATCTATATTTTTGTCAGCTCATGTATCTCTGCCACAATGGTTTGGGCATTACGCATTATAAATGGTAGAGATACGAAGAAAGAGGATTCCTTTTAGTTCTCCTAAAGGATTTAGCACTCACTCTTTTCTATCCAACCATAAAGGAGGGAAAGAATGGGTTCAGACCCAATAAGGAGATGAATCATTGGGAGGAGCAGAAGCAGAAGAAGGATGAATTGAGATATTTGAAACTACGAACTAGTAATTATTCGCCATAGAGCAAAAACCTGCATCTATTACGAAATGCACGAGTGATTCCATAATGAAATAATATCATTCCCATGCATTATTCCGTAGGTTCTGTGCCATTATTTATAAGAAATAAGAAATCGTTTTGATCCTAGTTTTGGATCGGAATGGATGGGGATGTTGATAAGGTTGAGCTACCGGAAATGTAGCATAATGGTAATGCTGAAGTTCGTTCAGGATCCTTACAAAAAATGATGAACTCTAATCCCTTTCCAGTGGGAAGGCGGAATGGATAGAGGAATAGTTGATAAATTCCCCATTTCTCCAGATTGGCTGAAGGGAAGTACTGTAGTGGAACTAATTAATGACCGTGTCCCTTTCGTACGACCACCCTTGGGAGTACCCGAAGAAAATGATTTCTTTCGCATCACCGTTCTCCAGGGTCCTGGAGGGTGGTGTCGTATATTCGCTCGTGTTGTGCTACGGATCATCCAAATCAATTGATGTCAATTTTGATTCGGATGATCCAGAGGAATCATCATTGGCTATGCAATAAAAACTTTTCGAATGACCGGTGGAGATAGACTTAGCTAAAGAAAAAGCTTTTATTGCGGCCCGATATGCTTTTCCCTTCCGAACATTTTTACGAATTTTTTTCTTGGATCTAGAAGTACGTTTTTTTGGAACTGCCATAAGGAACAATGGGTTTAATTCATATATTGTGATGTGAAAGACATCTTCTGTATTTCATTTATTCATTTCTCTCGTGGAGAACTCAACATATTCTTTATCGGAATATGCTGCAAATTGAATCAATCCATTCTCTCGACGAAAACGCAAAATAAATTGAAATAGATGAGAATCTACCAATGGAAATTGAAAGTTCAATTTCCATTATATATTATCATCCATTTTATAGAATATATTCATATAACGATCGATATCGAGGGAATATCTTTCTAATCCTTCTTGTTCATGTTCCTGTCATATCCTGAATTGAAATTAATGGGATCAGAATGTTCTATGGATTGATTGTAAGATCTTTTCAATTGGAAAGACAGGAAAAGATGCGGAAGTATCAACCAATTTTGAGTGAAAGGTTTTAAATATTCTTCTGATGTTTCATTTCCAAGTTCCATAACGTTTATATGTATAGGAAATAGTTTCATCAAATAGAAATTTTTTCTATCAATCATACTACTTTTATAATTGAAGTGATATGTGAGGACCGATAATGTAAGTACTACTATACCTTTGACCAAAAAATATGGATTGCTTTTACGTAGATCGCGTAAAAGCAACGTACTGAGAATTCTAAGGTCAAAGAGCTTTATAAGGCGCTCCCGGTGCGAAAGGATTTGAATTAAAAATCTCACTAAATTGGATTCGGTCCATGGATTGTATAGAAATTGATAACTTTTGATCTCTTCCAATTTCACTATCCAGGATCTTCTTTTTTTCATTTCTTTTTACCCCTTTTTTTCATCCCAATGAATAGAATAAATAGATTATTTAATCTTGATTTATATAATTGGAACGCTCATATCAACCACTCAACTCACATGATATAAAGATCAATATTTATTGAATGAAATGAACGGAAACCCTTTTTGTTCATTATGACAATTTACATATCTTCCAATTGAAATATCCAGCTCCATTTTGGTCATTTCATTTATTCTTTACCCCAATTACAGGTAAAATAAATACCATTAAATACCATAAAAAAGAGCTCGTGTAAATGACACGAGCCTCTGGAGTGAAGAGAGCTATAAGATAAAAAAACAAAAATTTGTTTGATGGAAGGGCTCACATTAGGTTTAGGGATAATCAGGCTCGAACTGATGACTTCCACCATGTCAAGGTGACACTCTACCGCTGAGTTATATCCCTTCCCTACCTTCATCTGGAAGGAGAACTGACTTATGAATAATAACTTACCAAAGGGTCGAGAGACTCAACACCACTATCCCACTATTTTCTCTCGAACAACTTGAAGCCAAACCTTCCTTCTTTTCACACTACTACGAAAAGAAAGAATGAGAAAGAAAAGATTGGTTGGAAGAACAAGGAGAACAGGATCGAGTAAAGATTATACAGAGATGATACGGATCAAAAATTTATTCTTGCACCCAGGATATTACTGTTTTCGAAAAATAAGATCTACTTTTATCTCTTTTTCCATTCAAAAGTTCCGATTTGTTTCCACTTCGAGACCCCAAAAATGAACAAATGTTTGCTCTAAGGAACACGTACAGGATCCATCATTACAGAAAAGAAAAGAAAAGAGAAGACCCTATGCAACTGTTAACTACTTCATATAAATACATTGATATCCTCTCGCCTAGCGAGCAAATATTGACCTCCGTGGATGGAAATACTTCTTTATCTGGATCGATGTGAGAGTACAACTACATTTCCAAAATCCATGTTGTCTCTTCGGAACAGGTTGACCCCTTCGCTCTCTCGTGGTACAATCTTCTTCCCGCTGAGCCCCCACTTTTCCACCGGTCCACAGAAACAAGATATAGGACTGGTGCCAGCAGTTCATCAGTTCATCATAGGAGAAAGGACTCACCGGGCCAGATCATTGACTAATCAGATCAAAAATAACTTCCTTTTCCGTATACTTTCCCCGGCCATATCGATTGCTATTCGCGGGCCTTACGCAGTCGATCAGATCATATCTCAGATATATATATATATATATATATATCCTTCAACATAGGTCATCGAAATGATCTTGGACGACCCCAACCAAAGCACGAAAGCCAAGATCTTTCATGAAATTGATTCCTGCTCGAATTCGAACAGTGTATAACCACATGGATAAGCTCACATTAACCCGTCAATTTCGAATCCAATTTGTATTTGGAGGAATGATATTTCGAGATATCAAGAAGGAATTAGCATTTCATAATGTCGATTCATACAAAAGAGTATTTCTTCAGACGCTGTACTTATAGGATGGGAATAGAGAAGGAAGAGGAAATCCCGAAGATTTTGCATAATCTTTTTGACCGAAAAAAATATGATTCAGTAGTTTTTTGTTAGAACACGAAAACGTGTTTGACTCAATTGGTTCCAGTGACTCTTTTAGACATAATGCATGAAGGAAGGGAATATGAAGATTCTCGAACAATGAAAATAATCCAATCTATCCTACTTCGAAAAAATTGAACGAGAAGCCGTATGAGGTGCAAATCTCATGTACGGTTTTGTAGAGTGACAGTGAAGACAACTTATCTGTCAACTTTTCCACTATCACCCCCAAAAAACCAAACTCTGCCTTACGTAAAGTTGCCAGAGTACGATTAACTTCTGGATTTGAAATCACTGCTTATATACCTGGTATTGACCATAATTTACAAGAACATTCTGTAGTATTAGTAAGAGGAGGAAGGGTTAAAGATTTACCCGGTGTGAGATATCACATTGTTCGAGGAACCCTAGATGCTGCCGAAGTAAAAGATCGTCAACAAGGGCGTTCTAGTGCGTTGTATATTCTTACTTATCTAAGACTTGTATCATTTCATGATGATGCCATGTTAATTGCTAGGAACATGTGAAGTATATGGCTAACCTAATAACGAACGTTTTGTAAGGGGACTAGAGCAGGCTACCGTAAAACAAACGATCCTCTTTTTCAGGAGATTTGGAACTATTATATGTCCAAGGTTCAATATCGAAATCATTTTCGAAGTTTTCCCTGATTGTTTCAACAGAAAATTCAAAATACCTTGACCTTTTTAGAACAGGTTCGAGTCAAATAGCAATGATTTGAAACACTTTTTTTATACACTATTTTGTAAACCTAAGGACTTGATGGTATAGATATGTAAAATACAGGATTTCCAATCATAGCAAAAGAAAGAAAGGGAACGGATACTCAATCGAGAGTGAGTAAACAGAATTATATGCATAAAGAATATATCTCATCTATGCAGATAGAATCATGTGGAAAGCCGTATTCGACGAAAGTCGTATGTACGGTTTGGAGGGAGATCTTTCATACCTTTAGAGATCCACCCTACAATATGGAGTCAAAAAGCCAAAATAAATGATTTGCAGCCTTTATGAAATAGATTCTTGAACCTTTTTCACACTCATGTCACGGCGAAGTACTGCAGAAAAAAAAACTGCAAAATCCGATCCTATTTATCATAATCGATTAGTTAACATGGTGGTTAACCGTATTCTTAAAAACGGGAAAAAATCATTGGCTTATCGAATTCTTTATCGAGCCATCAAAAATATTCAACAAAAGACGGAGAAAAATCCACTATCTGTTCTACGCCAAGCAATACGTAGAGTAACTCCCAATGTAACAGTCAAAGCAAGACGTGTGGGTGGATCGACTTATCGAGTTCCCATCGAGATAAGATCTACACAAGGAAAAGTACTTGCCATTCGTTGGTTATTAGGGGCATCTCGAAAACGTCCGGGTCGAAATATGAATTTCAAATTGAGTCACGAATTAATGGATGCTGCCAGAGGGAATGGCAATGCTATACGCAAAAAGGAAGAGACTCATAGAATGGCAGAAGCCAATAGAGCTTTTGCACATTTCCGTTAATTCATAAACAGGATCGATATTTACCTATCTATATAGTGGATTTACATATCCTGATAAATTAGAAATTAATTTCCGTTCGGATCGGGATTTATCAATATGTTTATCGGAACAAAAGAGAAAAAAGAAGAAGAAAAGAACATAAATCATAGATAGATAAACTAAGCCCTCTTGGGAAAGCTTCCTTAAGAAAGAAGGAGATAGAGTATGGAGGAATATTCGATCCTATTCATGAGGATTATGTCAATCTCCTATTCCGAAAATTGCAGGTTAGAAACTATTTCTACTCTTTCGGAGATTGAATGAAATTACTAATTTATGATCTGACATGTACAAAGTGAAAACTTCATTTTCAATTATACCCTGAGATCATTTGAAAGAGTTTCATTTGCTTTTCTTCCATTCTGGTCTATGGTCTTTCTTGGCTATATGGTCTATCCAGGGGAAAGATTGAGCTTCAAGAAATAGTAAATGGTCTCATAGATACACAAATGTATAACTCTCCAGGAATTTTGATTGCGCTTATATCCATAACTGTAGGAATTGGATCCGAACTTTCTCCAGTCCCTTTTCATCAATGGACCCCTGACGTATATGAAGGAGTGCGATTCGTTTTACAAATTATTACCTCTATTTTATTATAGAGGTAATAGATATCTCTATTTATTTTTTATCAATGTTTCTATCTCTAAAAACTCTATGGACATGTGGAAAAGAGAAAGAAAAGGACTGTTACCCCTACCCCCACTCGGACCAAGACATCACTTAAAAAAAAAGTTTTTTTTTTCAAATATTTTTTGTCGAAATAACAATTAAGGTAAAGCAAGGTCAAAAACAACTAATATCTTTGAATGAACAAAGATATTTTGCAAGAGAGATTGGTAAGACCAAATCTATTGATTCAATAGATTTGGTCTTATACATGCGCGAGGAAGGGAATAAAAAAGGAATCAGATTATTATTTTATTCCTTCTTTATCACCTAGAAACCGTGCGAGGTTCGAGTCCCATGCACGGTTCTGAATGAGAAAAAGGAGTGAGGGGTTCTCTTTTCGACAACTCTACCATTCGTTTCTTTTCTTTCGTTCCGAAAATAGCTGCTCTAGCCGCTCGAATCGAATTTTCGATGTTCGTTCCTATCTTCATCGAACGAACGCATGGCAATAGATATATATGCACATAGAGATATATCTATTGAAATGTGGATATCTGATGAAATATGGATATCTGACCGCTCCGTTCTAGTCAGGAATATATATCATAGAATCGAACCTGTTCTTTACAGATTGTTATTTGGTACCATATTCAATTCTTTAGGTTTCTATTGAATCTAAAAAGAAAAGATGTTTAGTCATCTTTTTTACGTATATTTCTCCAGATAATGAAAATTAAAATATAAAAAATTGGATTATATATAATTAACCTATATGACCGATCGATATCAATACTCGAAGACGCTATCTCTAACATAGATTCTATATTCATTTTACATATCAGGATATTTTGAATATATATTATATATATATAATATATATATATATATATATATTAATGGACTAGGATTGACTCACTTTCGGGATGCCTTGATGGTGAAATGGTAGACACGCGAGACTCAAAATCTCGTGCTTAAGAGCGTGGAGGTTCGAGTCCTCTTCAAGGCATAATATTGCTCATGCTTATTGAATGAGCAATTCAATGGTAAATCTCGTACGAGAGTATCTCAATAAATTGAGATAGATTCCCTTCGTATCTGTTGATACGAGGTATTCCGACGATTACCTACAAGTTCAAGTGGAATAGGACAGTGGATCACAGGCAGGATCTTGGAGATCTTCTCTATCTAATGAGAGAGTCCATTCCGAAATGGTCCACCCTCGTATTATGAGGTATATTTCATTAAGGACACAGATTGAGAAGATCTTGCAAGATCCGGGAGTTGTGACCGAACCTCAACAACTATATGCATGTCGGATTGACTCTATCCTTTCCTCTCCTCCGAATAGTGTGGGAAGAGAGAATGCTAGACTAGAACCGAAATCTAGGAAATAGGGAGTAAGCATAGTCTAGTAGAGAATATCTCATTAGGTTAAAGAGAATTGGCTTGTCTTTACTATGCTTACTCTTACATGGTCGAGATCTCGGAGTGAAGAACCTATCTTCAAATTAAAGATCTATCAAGTCTTTTTTTTTTCTCCAACATACTTACTATTCTTGGACAATACCAGGAAAGGATTCATTATAGGATCTTAAATAGGAGCATATGTAGAACCTCTCATTGGTTTCCACGACCCTACTGCCCGGTCAATTTTGTTTTACTTCATTCCATATTCCATTGCTCTTTCATCGATTATTACAGATTATCCCGGCTGATGTCAAATCTTAATCCTGTTGTATGAATTGAGTGTTCAATTTCATTCGGAAAAAGACATTGATTCTCCGACAATGTCCTTGTCATTTGATCCAATAACATTCTGTTAGATAGGAACAGATTGAATAAATATTGATAACTCTCAGATAGAGTATTATAAAGAAAAGATTCATTAGATAATAAACTATTGGTTCCGAGCCATTTTTGGCGATGAATTAACGATTCGAAGCGGTAAAACTTTTCTCTCTTATTTCCGATTAACCAACGTTGATATGCAAATATAGGATAATGTAGCTCCATACGTTCCGATCGGATACTCAGTGCTTGAATGCGTTTGAAATCCTCAAAATGTTCCTTTCCTAATTGTTTCCACGAATTCATGAACAAAATCGAATTGTTAATGAATTTTGAATTATATCTACGAAAAAAATGGTAGTAACTTTTTTTAGGGAAAAAACCATATTTTGATGTTCTTCTCATTGAACCATAAGTAATATAAAGCCTTTTCAGCTGTTCTTCATTTGTGAAAAATTCTCGGCGTGAAAACACAAGGCACTCTTCTTGAAATAGGAAGGGATCCCAAAGAAATCGTCTTCCTAGAAAGAACATGGGTTTCTTAGAGGATTTATATTGCATCGGATTCGGATATTTTATAGAAATTTTAGATCTTATCATCTGCCTTTTTTTAAACGATCTGAACTGATACGAAGATCTAAATGAATTGGGTCTTTTTATACGTCTTTTTGTACCTCTTTTTGTACGATCGAATCGATTACTGCGAAGAAAACTAAGACGCCAGATCCTAGGAGCCCAAACTATGTTATTTATGAATTCTTCATCCATATCCCTATCCATTTGTTTTGGGTCGAGAGTTTCTTTTTGTTTTGAGTCGAAAGTTTCTTTTTGTTTTGCGTCAAGAGTTTCTTGTAGAAACTTTAATTCATATTCTTGAAGAAATCGTATCATATCTAGATGATTTCTCGTTTTGGGCTGAGGAGCGAATGTGCTCTGATCCTTATCGAACGTACCCCGAAATCTTCCTAACCATGGAAATTCCACCAGAAGACTTTCTAAAAGACTAGAAGCTAGATCGAGATCATGCTCAGCGGATCTATCGAGAGTAATGCAATTCTCGATATTTCGTTCCGATATAGACCAAGAATCTCGAGCCGCTGATCCGGCCAAGCAACCCAAAATATGGGGAAGTATGGTCAATTCCTTCATAGTTGTTTCGGCAATCGAAGGTTCTAAATACCATTCGGACAAATAACAAAACCTTTTCTTCCATAATTCCTTTTTGGTAGATAGATGATTCAGGGGAGAATTCCTTCTAAGTGTATTTTGTATAAAAGCCTTTCCTACTTTGTAGATAAGTCTTTCATAAGTTTGACCGGATCCAACCTGATTCTCCATAGATTTCCAATTACAAGTTTGCCTAAAAAGAGCTGATCGAATCGTATTAGTGTCTATAACGGATTTCTTTTGGGTAATACTTATTATTAAGGCTTCATTGGCCAGTGCTGCTAGATCTCGTGCATCAGAACTTATGGTTCTAGATCCAAATTCATCGGAACAGGACAACTCTTTTTCCGAGTAGAACCCTTTACTACATAAAAGAATAGGAAATTCCCTTTGTCGTTGTGGGATAACAAGCATTCGAATATTGATCGATCTATCTAATCGATTTGGAGCTATTAGGGCTGGATCCACTTTTTGGGGGATATGAGTCGGAGCAATAACAAGAATATTTCTAATAGAATCTCTATCATAATCTCTAGAGAGATGGCTCACTAATAAACCAAGGAAAGAGTCACTTAAGTCGAAATCAAGGAAAGCGTGAGTTAAGTCATTGACATTCAGTTCATGAATGTTTGGAATCCATATTATGCAAGGAGACATTCTTTTTGCCAATTCCAAGGTAAGATGGAATTGTCGCATTTTGTCTATTGCCAAATTAAAAAATTCAGTTTGAATAATTCTACTATCAGGGTAATTTAAATACTTACCATACAAGAACTTGTTCAGAGATATTTTGATTAAAGGAACATAAGAGTCTGCTGCTATACTTTTGACCAAATAGGATCGACCAGTTCCCATAGGACCTATGAGTAAAATTCCTTTGGAAAGTAATGATCCTGAGTGGAGTGATAAAGGGGGTCCATGAAATGGGGGGTTGGTTTGACACAATATTTGTGAAGAGGTTATCTTCTGACAAAAAGCAAAGAATACCCATCTTTCTGCTAAACAAAATGGATCGAACTCGTAATTCATTAGATCTTTTTGATAAGTGTAGGCCAAATATCGTAAGTGAATAAGTCCCGGCTGTCCAGTTATTTGATAACCAATTTCATTCTTGGGGAAATTATGACTGTAAGGCAAATTTGATTCAAATTTATAAATGTTTTTTTCCATCATTAGAAGCTGAACTAGTAATTCTATCTCTTTTTCGTAGATATCCATACTAGAACACCATTTGTTCCACTCTCTTATTATAGTTATAGGCGAATTAAGCTTTCTATTCTTCATCTTCCTCTTCATAGAAGAAGAGCTGGATGTGTCCCCTATATAAGATAACCAGAGATTAGGCACGAAAGGATTCATAAGTTTTTGCAACTCTATCACGTATGACGGATCCTTTAAATACTTGATGAGTTCAAAGTCTACTTTTAAATTGAGAAAGGTTAAGGAAGTCACTTTCAAATATTGAAGAACAGAATACCCAAGGACGAAAAAAGGGATAAGAATCCCATATTCTTCATACCTCCGAGCATTTAGTAATCTCAGATGTTTCCATATGAATGAAACTGATGACTTCTTTCGATCAACAGTACTATATTCTAAAAACTCATTCAAAGGACTTAGAAAGAAAAACTTATTCAGAATGAATTTTCTGAATCTAAAACTAAATTGAAAAAGATTCGTTCTCAATTTCCATTGTATAGGTTCCCATAATGGATGATAAAGTTCCCACAAGATATTCAATTTATGTATAATATTATGTTTAATATCTCGCAAAATAAATACAAATTGATTACTCCCATGTAGTAATATCTCTGGAAGATTATCTAAAAGCATATTTTCAATATATTTACACCCTGCAGAGGTAAAAAACCATGGCATATATGTTTGGAGCAAATCCCATTTTGAAAAAAGACTATCTATTCGATAGATCCTATACATCTCCTGCTTCTTAACAGGTTCATTAAAACGCGGTGATAATAGAATATTCCGTTCCTCTTTAGATGAATTAGAAAGGGTACTCCTCCCATCTATGCCTTTGTTTCCAATTGTGTTTTGAAAACTTTCGGTTACAAACCAATCTTGAAACATTTCCTGATTCTTATTGGGAAAGATTTCGGATAGTAAATCATCTTGATAAGATCGAGTTTGAATAAGATCCATGTTTGAACTGAAATCCTTTTTAAGGTACTGATCGAGGTTGTTCTCTTCTGAATCGGATCTATGGAAAAAAGGCTGGCAAAAAGTTTTTTCCAAATTGACTATTTGTTCTTTTGTTAAAGGCGTTATAGAAATCTCTTCGATCGAGGAAAGACATCCATTGTCACGAACGAATGGATTAAATCGAGTTAGTAAATTGAAGGATCTGTACAAGTCATAGATTAATACAAACGTTTGGTCACCACTTCGTTTTCGTTGTAAATATTTAGGTAAGAATATGTTAGATATTTGTGACTTGATGAATGAAATAGTCTCTTTCTCTGAGTGAACGGGTCCTATTTCACCAATGGGCAAGGAAGATAGATTGTTGTGGATGGACAAAAGATGAAATAATTGTCCATATGTAAGATTCTTCCTTCTGATATGGAAAGGATTCATATAAGAAGGAAGAATCTTCCTATAATTTGACCGAGGATGATGCAAATAATCAAAAAATTGGAGCGTATTTGCTCCATGAAAATAAGCTCTCAATGAGCTCTGATCAGATAGTTTGATGGGATTCAACCAATTGTCTCGATCGTTGGATATCGTCGAAAAAGAAGTGTTATTGAACGATTCCATGTGATTCTTTTCATTATCGAATAAGTCAATAATCAATGGATAAATCGGTATCTTATTCGAAAAAAATGGTTTAATTGTTCCTTCATCAATCAATAATTTTGATCTTTTTGAAAGATTATGGTCATCCAAAAGAAAGGGTTTTAATTTTTTTAAATGAACGATTAGAGCACCAATTGGATCCAACAACTTATTTAATAGTTGATCATTAAGACTTTTGAGCTCATAAAAGCGAAAATCCAAAATTGAAATGAAAATATCGAACTTAGAATTGAACTTCGAAATGATATCGAAGTTCGAATTTAAGATCTTCACAGTACTTTCAAAAAGGGAAGAAAACTTTAAATAATCTTTTTTGTTGGAACTTAGAGACCAACCAATTGAATCTTGATTAGTATTAGTACATGATCCAATTGGATCGAACACTATTTTAAAATAGTTTTGTTTAGAAAAAACATGTTTAAAATATTTTATAAAGTATTCGGTCTGATTGTACACATTCAAATTCCGATTGATATGTTTATCCGTTCGAATAATAGAACGGTTGAACCATTCTCTCTGACTTTTTCTCCAACTTGACGAATGCCGGTCAATTGTATCTTTCGTTACATTATGAAAACTTTCATTTTCTATCCAATTTGTTCGAATTTGATCCTTTAACTTGCGACTGGACCTTTTCATAAAATTGAATATATTCAATATATTTTCCGAATACCCCGAAATCTTATACCGAATCGATTCATACCAATGAAAAGCTTCAGTTCTATAATCGTTAAGAGGAGTTCCTATCTCCAAGCGATTTTTTGAATCGATTTGGCTCAATTCTTTGTCGATTATTTGATCTAAATATTCATCCTCTTTATCAGTGATCTTGAGTAGGACCCATAAAGATTGATTCTTCAATTTATCTCTGTGGTTGAAGATCCGATCCGATCTCAACGATCCATTTTTGTTGAGTTCATATAATTGATTCATGTGAGAATCAATATAAAAATAAATTTGATCATGAACCTGACTAGGCTTAGTTATTGATAGAGTGAATTGATCTATCATTTCCAGAACAATTTTTTTAGTTTTCGATCGAAAATTTTTGTGCAATATGTATTGTCCCTTGCTTTGATCACAGAATGCAGAAGATAGATTCAAAGGCAGAGTCAAATTCCGCTTTATAGATCCGGATCGGTGCATATAACTTGGCTTTTTAATAATAATAGATCCGAGATCTGATGAAATAGCACAATTCGAGGAAGGATTTTCAATTTCAAAATATGTTTTGATCTTCCATAGATCAACTATCCTATTCATTAATGAATAGGATTTTGAATCCCTTAAATCTTGGGAAAAAACCTCTTGTTGCCTTTTCAATAACCTTTTGGATAAGTTGAAATCTTCAATGGGCTTCTCAGTAGCACTAGGACTACCCATATACGATTCATCTATTAGCAATATGTAAAAAAAAGAATAACGAATTGATTTTGTAAAATTATCAATGAATCTTTTCCTTTCCAAAGGAAAAGAAATCTCTTCCGTATATCTTTGATCTTCTGTAAATAATTCTTTCGCCCAAGAGATTGGAGAATATTCTGATAAACGCTTTGAGGACAAATCTGATTCTATTTTTCTTTTTTCTCTCTCTTTTATTGAAAGAGAACAAATAATTGATCTTTCTCTTCGTTGCTCAATCTCCGTTTTATTTCTTGTTAATGGATCTTCACAAAGATCTTTTTCAGGTTCCCAATACTTATTTTCGGTTGAAATGAGAGTCGAATCGATCTTCGAATTGATATCTTTCTCATCCTTTTCCGAATGAGTTTCGCTCGGTCCTTGATTCTCCGAGATCATCTCATCCTTCTTGTTCATGTTCCTGTCATATCCTGAATTGAAATTAATGGGATCAGAATGTTCTATGGATTGATTGTAAGATCTTTTCAATTGGAAAGACAGGAAAAGATGCGGAAGTATCAACCAATTTTGAGTGAAAGGTTTTAAATATTCTTCCGATGTTTCATTTCCAAGTTCCATAACGTTTATATGTATAGGAAATAGTTTCATCAAATAGAAATTTTTTCTATCAATCATACTACTTTTATAATTGAAGTGATATGTGAGGACCGATAATGTAAGTACTACTATACCTTTGACCAAAAAATATGGATTGCTTTTACGTAGATCGCGTAAAAGCAACGTACTGAGAATTCTAAGGTCAAAGAGCTTTATAAGGCGCTCCCGGTGCGAAAGGATTTGAATTAAAAATCTCACTAAATTGGATTCGGTCCATGGATTGTATAGAAATTGATAACTTTTGATCTCTTCCAATTTCACTATCCAGGATCTTCTTTTTTTCATTTCTTTTTACCCCTTTTTTTCATCCCAATGAATAGAATAAATAGATTATTTAATCTTGATTTAATATAATTGGAAAACTCGTGTCAACCAACCAATACCATTATAACACATGGATAGAATTTATTTCACTGAAATAGGAAAATGAAACTGAATCCAGTCCGTTTTTTTCTCTTATTTTATGGGCGAACGACGGGAATTGAACCCGCGCGTGGTGGATTCACAATCCACTGCCTTGGTCCACTTGGCTACGTCCGCCCCGGAAAAACAAACCAATTGTCTCTATCTACAGTCATTTCTTCTTGGAAGAAATGACGAGGCTAACGTTTGTATGTGGGTCGGCGACCTCTTACAGGGGATCAAAGCAAGATCGATGACTAATTCCCAACCAACTATCGAACAAGTTTTTCGGTCGTGGACCTATGTCAAATGTCTATTGGTAATATTTGACATGAATCAAGTATGAGAGAAAGAATGTGATTGGATCCCGAACTACTCAATTTCAGATCTGAGTCTATACTAATATTATAGAATGAATATGTTGATGATCTTTATTCAGCATCCATGGCTGAATGGTTAAAGCGCCCAACTCATAATTGGTGAACTCGCGGGTTCAATTCCTGCTGGATGCAGGAGAACTGCACATATCCATTATTTATGGAATGGGAAGAAGGATGAAGAATAACAGCAAACATTTGAACAGTACCAACCCTTTCATTTTATTGAAAGGTTTGGTACTGTTCAATTAAGCAATACACGATAACAATCCATCAGAGTCTTTA